AAAAAAAACAAAGGTATGACTGGCATAACATCTACGATTGGATTCAAAAAAGCATAGGCTTCGGGCAATTTGCCGAAGAAAAAACTACTCGAATAAAGGGGCGAATTAATACAAATACAGATCAAACTAACGATATTAAGCATAACAGACATTTTGTTCTTGGAGATAATTGCATTTTGGTTGCATTTTTGATATAAGGAAAAAGAAGTAAAGTAAATAAGGTAGACAAAAAATCCTTCTTTTTCTTTGAATCCACCCAACCAAAAATCCTCCAATTCTCAAAGGAGAATAGAAGAAACCATACTTTCATACAATATCTTAATTGAATTCTATGTAATGATCAATAAATTAAGTTGAATTCTGTATCTATATGTATCAAAATTATAGTACCGGTCTATTCTATTATTCTATAGAAGATCTATATCTTATAGATATGGAATTTATCGAGATATTTATTTAGGCTGGAGTTGACAAACAACCAATAACAATATTATTGTTTCTTAGTGTAGATTAGAAATTGAAATGGGGCGTGGCCAAGTGGTAAGGCAGCGGGTTTTGGTCTCGCTATTCGGAGGTTCGAATCCTTCCGTCCCAGCACGGATCCATTTTTCCATTATTCCCATATAAACCCTATAAATATAAAAAGGAAGTGGGGGGATAGCAGTTAATCTATATTACTTTAAACATCTGTGTCTGTTCGAATTTCATTAACAAATTATCAAGTCCCATTATATAGATATACTCTAGTTATAGATAGATATAAAACATCTATAACAAACAGTGACAACAGTTCAGTCTATCTGATAGATAGGAGAACCCTTACCTATTTTTTTCGATTTTTATTTTCGTAATCTGATTAAAAGAATCAAAATTAAAATATTAACTTACATTATTTTAATTTTTTTATACATCTCATGAAAAAAAAAGGACTTCTTTGTTCTTATTTCTTTCTTCGTTTCTTTGATCTATTTCAAATTTTTATTTGAAATTAGTGATGAGTCAATTCAAAAAGAAAGACTGATCTTCCTATAAAGATCAAAGGCGATGCTTATTGTCCAATTTTCTTCAAACCCAACCCAATATTTCTAAATTAAATTAACTATTTTAATTTAATTTAGAAATATTTTTTTATTAAAAAAAATATTTTTAATGATTCCCTGTACGTGGAATCTTTGAAAAAGTAGGAAATCGTTTAATTTATCTTATTAAGTCACTTGGAGATGCAGATTCAAAAACTTATTCGTTTATATATATTTATTATTTATATATTTACATATAACATTACATATATATAACATATATATACATATATGTATTATAGATTATAGAATAGATTTCTTTTTTCTATATATTCGATTAGTCTGTTAAATATGTTAAAAATGTTGTCTTGCTAAGATTTTTTCCGAAAAATATTAATATTGTTTCATGTATCATATATTCATATATAGAAGAAAAAGTGTAGATTGCGATGTCTATGGACAGCTGAACCAATGACTATTCATGATTCCATAATTGAATCAATTCCATACCCGTTCCAAATTTAATTAGAGGAATGTTATGGTAAAACTTCGTTTGAAACGATGTGGTAGAAAGCAACGTGCGACTTGAAGGACACGACCCGTTGTGGATTTTTACATCCACCATTTTAGATTTGTCTAGAAATGAGGTGCTCTTGGCTCGACATTCTTTGTTCTGTTATACTTGAACCCTTCGTTTTTGTCGGGTTGTAAATAGTCCATGATGGAGCTCGAACCGAAAGTATTAATTCATTTCTCAGGGGCAAGGATCTAGGGTTAATGCCAATCAACTGGAACAACTTCGTAAATATATGGAAAATCGAAAGGATCCAATTTTAGTTTAGCAAGTTTCCAATTCAAAAGCAAAACTTGTTGAAATTGATCCAAATTTTTGATTCAACGTACGTGTATCATACTAAAATCAAGCGTCCATAGGATTCTTTGATCGAAAGAAATAAAAAAGGGTATGTTGCTGCCATTTTGAAAAGATTAAGAAACACCGAAGTAATGTCTAAACCCAATGATTAAAAATAGGAATTAAAGGGTTTAAAAACAAGGAAACACCCTTTTATTAGTTGTTAATTCTCTCGATAGTCTCAATAACTGGATCCAACTAAAGAATCCAAATAGAATTTGAAATAGTTTAACCGGGATAAACGAAAGGGAGTAAAGACTACTCAATAAATGAAATTCACTAAAGATTAGATTATCCTTTGAACTATTTGAGAGTTATCCGACTTGAGTTATGAGTATAAGCGGTTTCTTTTTCATTTTTCAGGAAGAAAAAAGATTGGAATCGTAGTCTAATTGATTTATAGGACCGGTTGTTATTTAATTTATTGGAATTTGATACATAGACAAAACTTCGAATTAAATCATTTTTCTCGAGCCGTACGAGGAGAAAACTTCCTATACGGTTCCAGGGGGGGTATTGTTCATCTATATCTATCCCAATGAGCCGTCTATCGAATCGTTGCAATTGA